AATAATGATATTGCCATAAATGAAGAAAATAATATTTCCATTTATTAATCAGAATAGGCGTATTATTTGAAGAAAGAATTGATTTTCCTTGATATCTAACATAATGCATAAAAGGATCTTTATGCATAAAAGGATCTTTGCATAACTCCAAGATGTCCCGAAATTCATTATGAATAAATACTTTGACAAGATTTTTGATTTTTATAAAAAAATATATTCGTTGAAAAAAGAATCCAGAAAATGTTGAACGTAAATGAAAAGATTGATTACGAAGAAAAAAAAAGATGGATTCGTATTCACATATATGAAAATTATATAGGAACAAGAAAAATCTTGGATTGGTTTTTGAAAAAAACCAATTCTTTTGAAGAATAAACCTATTCCAATTACAATACTCATAGAGAAAGAAACGTAAGAAATGCAAAGAAGAGGCATCCTTCAACCAGTAACGTAGGGTTTGCACCAAGATCTCTAGATGGATGTGATAGGGTATTAGTACATTTGACACAGAATCTAAATGGGACAATTTGTCCTCTAAAAAAGAAAATATTGAATGAATTGATCGTAAATTACGAAATTGATCTACCTCTTTCCTTTCTAAGGAAAAGAATAATCGAAAAAAAAATGGAATTTCCACAGTGACTGCAAATGCCTCGGATAGAATTTGCGAATACAAATTCTTGTTGAAAGCAAAAAACCTATTTTGTCTAGAATCAGTATCCACCAAAATAATCAAAGGATTCTGTTGATACATTCGAATAATTAAACGTTTAACAATTATTGAACTAATTCTTTTGTCATAACCCACATTTTCTAACCAAATAGATCTAATTGATCTCTTTAAAACATGATGAGCAAGTGTATAAATATACTCCTGAAAAAGGAGTGGGTATAGGAAGTTGTGTTGCCAAGATCTATTTAGGTCTAAATATCCTTGAAATTGATCCATTGGAAATTGGATTGGAATCAAAAGAAACAGAAAGTAGTCCATTTATTGATTATGAAACGATATATATAGTGCGATGCAGTCAAAACAAAGCGTTATAGTAAGAAAATACTAGATATCTCGGAGACAGGTAGACTCATCAACAGACTCTCTATCCTCTCTTTCAATCTAAATAGTTTATATTTGTTTCTAGGATAACAAAACAAGATGGGTTAGAAATCCTTTATTTTTCAAACCAATCGCTCTTTTGATTTTTGAAAATAAATATATTTATCAAATATATTTATCAATATGCTGCTTCTTCTACACATTTATGTACAACCCAGAATAGGACATAACTAATAATTAGGACTTATTTGATTAATAAAAACGAAAATAGATAAGATACTATAATCATGCACTCAAGTAGAATTCTTCCCCCGTACTGGGCACTAATATATTTTTAACGTCTAATTAGATCGAGTAATCATTCAAATTTAGAACAAAAGCTCGTTGCTCTTTTTCCTTATAAAAACTGAAATTGAAGTCGGAAAACTCTATCCATTTATTCATTCGACCCCATTCTGATTCTGAATTAATTTTATTTTTTCGCACTCCCAAGTTTTAGAACCGATCCAGTTAAAGTAAAACTGAAACATTCTCAGAATTCTCTATTCATACGACATGCTGTTTTTTCCAGTCATTCCTTTCAGGATCAGTCGTGGTCTTACAAAGTCTACCAAAGGTATGAATGAATCCCTTACTTCATTGAAGTGTGTAAAAGATGCTAGCCGCACTTAAAAGCCGAGTACTCTACCGTTGAGTTAGCAACCCGAAGAACAAAAAATTGGCAATGTTTGGTTGGATAAAAAACTAAAGAGATAAAATTGAACAACACAATCAAAACATCAAACTAGCAAAAAATCCATCGAAAATTTTCAATTCTGAAATTATTATTAATTTCATAAATTCCCATTTATTTAATTTATTTAAGAGTCAAAAAAGAGAATATTTTGCAGATAAAAATAAAAGAAATCAAAAATCTAGGAAAAATCTTTTCAAGTAAAAAAAAAGCGAGGAAATGGATCCGTTTATCCACGATCGAATTATATTTGCTCAATAGACTCTTGTCAATATATAAAAAGACACGGTAAAAAAAAGTGTTAAGAAACAAAAAGAGGGAGGGAGAGGGGGATCTACTAGAAAAAAGTTATAAAACTAAATCAAAATTTCCCCCTTATCCTTTTTTTTATTAATTGAATTTCTTACGAAATTTATAAAAAACCCCCGCCCTTTTGAAAATATCAAAAAGAGTTCCTGTAGGTTGAGCACCCTTTTCAAGAAAATATAAAATAGCAGGAATATTAAAATAGGTTTGACTATTTATAGGATCATAAAAACCCATTTTACACAGATCTTTTCCTTCTCTTCGGGATCGACCATCGATTGCAACAATTCGATAAACAGCTCATTGGGATCGATGTAGACAAACTCTAACTCCCCCCAGAAACGTATACGAAGTTTTCGCCTCGTACGGCTCGAGAAATTGAAGTGATGTCTATATATACAAGGTCAAATAGATCCATAAATAAATTAGACTAATATTAAGAAATAAATTAGACTAATATTAAGTATTAAGAAATATTCAAAAATAATAATATTATTTGATTTTATTTTTTGATTTTATATCAATAGAAAAAAAAAACACACACATTTTTCTCCTCATAACTCAAGTTGGATAACTATGAAATAGCTCAAAAGAAAATTAGAAAAGCCTATTCATTTCATTTTTTGAGTAGTCTCTAATCCATCTTTTTTTGTCCCCATTAAAACAAAATATATTTTGACCCTTCGTTCTTAATCTAGTTGTCGAGACAAATCAAAAAGGGGGATTTTCTTGTTCCAAGATACTTTATCTTTACCGTGAATCATTGGGTTTAGACATTACTTCGGTGACTTAAAATCGTTTGAAAATGGCAGCAACATGCCCCCTTTTATGCTTTTTTTCTATAAAAATAAAAGATTCATAGAAAAGAGAGTATCACACGTAAAAAAATCACTATACTTACAAAGTTGTTAAAACTTATTAATTAGCACTAACCCTAGATTCCTTGCCCCTGAGAAAAGAATCAATAGTTTCGACTCGAGCTACATCACGTACTATCTTACACTACAATCCAAAAAAAAACCAAGGTTCTGGTTCTGGTGTAAGAGAACAAAAGATGTCGAGCCAAGAGCACATTTATAATTCAAATGGTGGATCTAAGAATCCACGGACGATCCCGTCTGTCAAGCCGCACGTTGCTTTCTACCACATCGTTTCAAACGAAGTTTTACCATAACATCCCCCCGGGTTTTAACTGGTATGTAATTGATTCAATTATGGAATCACGAATAGTCATTTGTTCGTTCGTTACAGTTATTCCATAGGAATGCATATTTTTTTTTTTCAATTTCTATGAATGACTGCTTTTTTTACGAAGTCGTAGCAAAAATAAAATTTCATACCAATTTTTATTTTTTCATTTTATTTTATTGACTGATTTTATTTTATTGACTGAATTGCAATATGCTATTTTTTATTTTCTTTCTAAAGAAAAAAGACCAATTTATCAATCCGAAATCGAAACAGAAAGATTCGAAAATCAAATATTAGGAATTGATAAATTTTTGTTATTGAATCCACATTCCATCTTCAGAGGATCAAATACTTATAAAAAAACAAAAAAATTCATGATTTTCTTTTACGAGTAGTTTCGGCTGACTGAGCGGGTTAAATAACGCTTATTTAAATAAACTAAATATAAATTAGGGGAATCAAATAGAAATATAGGATCTATGAATTACTTATTATTCCATACATTTTGATACATTGAAAATTCGATTTTGATATTTTTATCAAATACTTAAAAATAAGGTTCAAAGAAAATACATAATGTATAACATTTTTTCTTACTAACTTATTCTATTCATTTCATCTGCTTAATTTCATCTAATTTGTATTAGACCAGGTATTGAAATGAGTGTGTTCGATTATTAATCGTTATAATAGTTATATGAGAGGTTAAGGCTTTTCAACTAACTAATTTCTTTTAGCTTAACTTAAGTAATAATAATATTAACTACTCTATACTCTATTCTAAGAGTATAGATCGAATAAAGGGGGGGACGGGGGGGTTCAATCTGTTGTTAATTTAATTTGTTTGAAATTGATTTCAAATTCTTGAAATCTATAGCTCCTATGTTATCCAAATCACAACTTGATTCAGATCCATTTATGACAATCTTTCGTTATTCTAAAAATATCTAAATATCTATATTCTTTCTTTCTAGATATAAAATAGAAAAAGGATATAAAATAGAAAAAGGTATCCCCTGGGACGGAAGGATTCGAACCTCCGAATAGCGGGACCAAAACCCGTTGCCTTACCACTTGGCCACGCCCCATTTGTCTTTCTGTTCAATCAATACTAATAAACATTATTATTAGTACTGGTTGTTCGTCAATTCCAATCAAAAAATCGATTGTTCCGAGGATTTTGACACGTAGAGCGCGAGAGAAAAATGAATTTATTGATCATTAGATAGAATTTAATTAAAATATTGTCTAAAATACGATTTCTTCTATTCTTTGATTTTGAAAACTCACCCAATTTAAAACTGTTTGATTTTCAAAAATCAAAATTTTTAGTTTTCTTTTTCTATTTTAACAGATATCCACTAAAACTCAATCAAAATGAAATTATCTCCAAGTTCAATACAGGAAAAAAATGTTTATTATGCTTAATATCTTTAGTTTGATCTACTTCTGTTTTCATTTCACCCTTTATTTGAATTCAAGTAGTTTTTTAGTAGTCAAATTGCCAGAGGCCTACGCTTTTTTGAATCCTATCGTAGATATTATGCCAGTAATACCCCTTCTGTTTTTTCTATTAGCCTTTGTTTGGCAAGCTGCTGTAAGTTTTCGATAAGATGTTGAGTAATGTAATAGACATTATTTATCCGAGAAAGAAAATGCTAATAATTATTCGATAAACTTTATAATATGAACCCTCGATTCAAACGATTGATAATT